TGATCAAATGGAATAAAGCAGCTCGATAAGAACCTATACCTAGAGCTAACATAATATAACCCAATTGAGACATTGTAGAATAAGCTAAACTTCTTTTAATGTCTCTTTGGGCAAGAGCTAAAGTAGCTCCTAAAAGTACTGTTATTATACCTACTAAACAAATGAGATTCATTATGTAAGGTATAACTATGAAAAGAGGAAGAAGCCGAGCTACAAGAAAAATTCCTGCTGCTACCATAGTAGCAGCGTGTATAAGAGCCGAAATAGGAGTGGGACCTTCCATGGCGTCAGGTAACCATACGTGAAGGGGAAATTGTGCGGATTTAGCAACTGCACCGACAAATAATAAAAAGGCACATAAAGTAGCAAATAAAGAATTGACCCCATTATTATGGATCAAGGTATTCACTATTTGGAACAAATCGCGAAATTCGAAACTACCAGTTATCCAATAAAATCCTAAGGTTCCTAATAATAAACCAAAATCTCCTATACGATTAGTTACAAAAGCTTTTTGACAAGCACTTGCTGCAATGGGTCGTGTGAACCAAAAGCCTATCAATAAATAGGAACACATTCCCACTAGTTCCCAAAAAATATAAATTTGTATCAAATTGGAACTAGTAACTAATCCCAACATTGAAGCATTGGAAAAACTCATATGAGCAAAAAATCTCAAATATCCTTGGTCGTGAGACATATAATTGTCACTATAAATAAAAACCATGATTCCAACAGTAGTAATTAGTATTGACATAATAGAAGTAAGTGGATCGATCAAGTGTCCGAACTCTAATAAAAAATCATTATTGATGGTCCAAGACCATAGATATTGATAGGTCAAACTTCCATTTATTTGCTGAATAGACAGATTGGCCGAAAACCACATAGCTATACTTAGTAGTAAAACACTTAGGAAAGCCCACATACGACGAAGATCTTTTGTTGCTGTCGGAATAAGTAGAAGTCCAAATCCTATTGACATAGTAACTGGGAGCGGAAAAAGGGGTATTATCCATGCATATTTATATATATATTCCATAAGAAAACAAATTGTTCTTTTTTCTTAGAATTGTTTCCGATTCACCAATTATGATCTCTCTCGAAAAGAACAAAACAATAAGAAAAAAATATGAAAAAGATCAAATACAAAAATACAAATATTTGAATTATGACTTTTATCAAAGAATATGATCAAATAATTAGTCAAGTTTCTTACTTAGTTATTAATTAACTTCTAACTTCAAACTCTAGAAAAGAAAGATATTTTTGAAAGAATATGACATCATATGAGATTTTTAATAATTGGATTTTCCCTTTACATTATATTCTAATTATGTAAAATGTAAAATTATGTAATTTCTATTCTATATTATTCTATATTATATATTTCTATATATTTATATATACTTTGTATACTTTTTAAATATATTTTTATTCATATTATATTTTCTTCATGATATATTATCATAGTATATATTTATATACTATTTACTTTATTACTTTACTATTTTATTTTACTATTTAGATAAATTAGATAAATATTTTCTATTACTATTCTTAATATGAAATATTCATATTTGTAATATTGTATATATGACTCTTATATTATATCTTAGATTCTATATGAATCTATATTCAATAATATTTGAATTACATTACTTTTTTTTGTATATTCTTTTTGTATATATTCCTTAAAAAAAAATAAATATACAATACGTATGTAATTATTACATTATGCAAATATCAGAATGAAGATAGAAAAGAAAAATCTATTTGTCTATTAAAATAGAATCTTTTTCTTTTATTATTGATTTTTTTTTTCTTTTCTTCTTTTTTCTTCTATTTGTATGTTAGGATATTCTTGAGGTAAATTTATGGAATTAAGTATTAAGTATAGGTAATGACTAATAAAGAGTAATTTATTCTAAACAATATATGTCTTTCACATACAACGATAAAAATGAGTCACCTACCTTTTGAATGGCAGTTCCAAAAAAACGTACTTCTATGTCAAAAAAGCATATTCGTAGAAATATTTGGAAAAAAAAAGGATCTTTAGAGGCAGTAAAAGCTTTTTCTTTAGCTAAATCTGTTTCCACCGGACAGTCAAAAAGTTTTTTTGTACGACAAAAAAAAGTCTTGGAAAAATCTTAATTGACAAGTTTCAAAGAACTTCCAAATTTCCAATTTTTCAATTGGAAGACAAATGATTCAATTTTACTAATGTATTGTGTATTTTATTTGTATTTCACTTCTCCATATTAGTTAGAGCTAAGTAATATGAAAAATAAGAATCTTTCTGTCTACTGGATTCAAAGTACTCAGTATTGTGTATTTTCTTTTTTTTTTTATCATTTTTTTATATTTTTTATAGTCTTTCTATATTTCTATTATATTCTATTTTATTTATTTTATTCTATTTATTGAGATTGATATTGATTGATATTGAATTCGTGAGATGTTTTTTTCTTTCCTATGAATTGTGCTTTTCAAAATAGAAAAGCACAATTACGATAGACAATAAAGAATCTGAATATTTCATTATACTTTAGACTAAGGTGTTGGGTCTCGAAATCGTTAGAAAAAAAATTATGAATTTTATACCCCGACCGAGAACGAAACTATTGAGTTCTTACTGTTTTGGATAAACAAGAGCTAGGTTTCTAGTACGTAAAAGTTGATTATGAAAACTGAACTTACGAAGATGCTAATTCAATATTATTGATATTGAACATTTCCATATGAATGGAAATGCATCTTTCTTCATTGTTTCCTAAACTCTATTGAATATCGACAATTCAACATGAATTTCCTATTATTATTTAGGGTAAGCCGCCATGGTGAAATTGGTAGACACGCTGCTCTTAGGAAGCAGTGCTAGAGCATCTCGGTTCGAGTCCGAGTAGCGGGGTTCGAGTCCGAGTAGCGGCATAAATATTCTATAAATATTAATAATATAGACACAATAGATCTAATAGAATATAAAATATTTAAAATATTTTATTTTATATTCTATTTAATCCCCTCCCCGATTTCAATTATTTAAAAGGGACTCTTCTTTATGATATTTGTGACCTTAGAACATATATTAACTCATATTTCCTTTTCGATCATATCAATTGTGATTATGATTCGTTTGATGAACTTATTAGTCTACGAAATCGAAGGATTACGTAATTCGTCAGAAAAAGGGATGATAGCTACTTTTTTCTCTATAACAGGGTTTTTAGTTATTCGTTGGATTTCTTCGGGACATTTTCCCTTAAGTAATTTATACGAATCATTAATCTTCCTTTCATGGAGTTTATCCATTATTCATATGATTCCGTATCTTGGGAATCATAAAAATGATTTAAGCGCAATAACTGCACCAAGTGCCATTTTTACCCAAGGTTTCGCCACGTCAGGTCTTTCAACTGAAATGCATCAACCCGCAATATTAGTACCTGCTCTACAATCTCAGTGGTTAATGATGCATGTCAGTATGATGCTATTGAGCTATGCAGCTCTTTTATGTGGATCATTATTATCAGTTGCTCTTATAGTGATTACATTTCAAAAAAGAATCGATTCTTTTTTGAAAAACAAGAATTTTTTCAGTTTAAGGAAGTCGTTTTTCTTTGGTGATATGGAATATTTGAACGAAAAAGGAAGTGTATTAAAAAAGACTTCTTTCCTCTCATTTCCAAATTTTTACAAATATCAATTAATTCAGCGTTTGGATTATTGGAGTTATCGTGTCATTAGTTTAGGGTTTACCTTTTTAACCATAGGTATTCTTTCTGGAGCAGTATGGGCTAATGAAGCATGGGGTTCTTATTGGAATTGGGACCCTAAGGAAACTTGGGCATTTATTACTTGGACCATATTTGCAATTTATTTACATACTAGAACAAATCCAAAATTGCAAGACCAAGGCACGAATTCGGCATTTGTAGCTTCTATAGGATTTATCCTAATTTGGATATGCTATTTTGGGATCAATCTATTAGGAATCGGGTTCCATAGTTATGGTTCATTCCAATGAATATCTAATTGAATAAAATAAACTACACGAAGAATACATAAAAAAATCGTCTGATACACAATGAACATTTGTGCGAGTTTTTGAGAACCGTTTAAATAGAGGAATTATTCAAATGGTTCTCAAAAACTTTAGATGTATCTCATTACAATTCTAATTAACCCTTCCTTTTTTTTCATTGTACAACGAAAAATCGTTAAAATATGAAAGTCAAAGAATTATAAGACTTTCTTTCCAATTAATGAAAATTATTTCATTTTCCTTTATTATTGAATCTAAAAAAAGAATTAGTATCTATAAAAATAATTAGATAATAGAACTTGTACCTTGTCAACCGATAACGGGAGAACGAAATCAGGATAAATACCAATTCCTATTACAGGTAGAAAGATACAGATCGAAACAAATAGTTCTCGTGGTCCAGAATCAAAAAAATTCGAGTTTGGAATATTGAATAGCTTGTATCCATAGAAAATCTGACGTAACATAGATAATAAAAAAATAGGAGTTAATATCATTCCAATTGCCATTACAAAAGTAATTAACATTTTTGGCATGAAAAGATATTTTGGGCTGGTAATTATTCCAAAAAAGACTAAGAATTCTGCAACAAAACCACTCATTCCTGGCAATGCAAGAGAAGCCATCGAGAAACTACTAAACATGGTAAATATTTTTGGCATTGGGATAGATATCCCCCCCATCTCTTCGAGATAAACAAAACGTATTCTATCACAACTTGTTCCTGCTAAGAAAAAAAGTGCAGCACCAATCAATCCATGAGAGAGTATTTGTAAAATGGCTCCATTAAGTCCCATGCCAGTTATAGAACCAATTCCTATAATTATGAAACCCATGTGAGATACGGAAGAATAGGCAATACGTTTTTTTAAATTGCGTTGACCGAGAGAGGTTGAAGCTGCATAAATGATTTGTATTATTCCTACTATCACCAACCAGGGAGATAATATAGAATGAGCGTGAGCTAATAATTCCATATTGATCCGAATCAATCCATATGCTCCCATCTTTAATAAGATTCCAGCTAAAAGCATACATGTACTGTAATGTGCTTCCCCGTGGGTATCTGGTAACCATGTATGTAGGGGTATCATCGGCGATTTGACAGCATAAGCAATAAGAAAACCAAAATAGAGTATTATTTCCAATGCTGCAGGATATGATTGATTAGCTAATTTTTCTAAATCTAATGTTGGTTCATTGGAACCATATAAACCCATACCTAGAACTCCTATTAAGAGAAAAATGGAACCTCCGGCAGTGCACAAAATAAACTTTGTAGCCGAGTACAGGCGTTTTTTTCCTCCCCACATGGATAAAAGTAAGTAAACAGGAATTAATTCTAATTCCCACATGATGAAAAAAAGTAAAAGGTCTCGAGAAGAAAATGATCCTATTTGGCCACTATACATTGCTAACATCAAGAAATAGAAAAATCGCGGATTTCGAGTAACTGGCCAAGCTGCTAAAGTAGCTAAAGTAGTGATAAATCCTGTCAGTAAAATGGGTCCTATGGAAAGTCCATCGGTTCCCAGTCTCCAGTGAAAATCAAAAAGATTGATCCATTGAAAATCCTCCTTCAATTGGGTTAATGGATCGTCCAATTGGAAATGATAACAAAATACATAGGTCATTAGAAGGAGCTCTAGGATACATATACATAGAGTATACCACCTATACACCTTATTTCCCCTATGAGGGAAAAAGACAATTGAAGAACCTGCGAATATGGGCAAAACAAGAAGTATTGTTAACCAAGGAAAATAACTCGTGATAAAGACAAGATAAAATTAGACCAGAAAAGCCCGTGCTCGGGAGAAGGATAATATATTTTCTTTTCTCGAGTACGGGCTTTTGTCGGTAAAGAGGAATCAAACGATTCAAGTGGAGTTTTTTGTCACATATCAATAAGAAAGACCCATGCTGCGAGTTGTTTCATGCCATAAATAAACACGGACACTCAAAAAATCTGTTGGACAAGCGGATTCACATCTCTTACAACCTACACAATCCTCGGTTCTTGGCGCAGAAGCAATTTGCTTAGCTTTACATCCGTCCCAAGGTATCATTTCCAATACATCCGTGGGGCAAGCTCGAACACATTGGGTACATCCTATACATGTATCATAAATCTTTACTGAATGTGACATTGGATCTATAAATTCCAGTTTTGAACACAAAAGATTTTCGATCTGGTAAAATAAAATCATAAAATGAAATAAATCATATATTTTCTATTGTAGACACCAGACGAATCGATGATTTATCAAAATTTTAAGAATCAATAGATTTTCTAATCTGTTTATGAGAAAGGGCCAAGATACTTTGATTTCCATTTCAATAACCATGAAATGTGAGTTTACGAATTCAATTCATGGTTATTTTACTATATTTTTATATTTCTATGAATATAGAAGATCTTAATTTTTATTTCATTTAGAGAATTTCTCTATTTTTGTCTTAATTTAATTCAATTTTCTAGAATTGAAAATATCAATTGAGAATTTAGTAGAATTCTAGGAATTCTAAGTAATCCTATTCATATAGAAAATAGGAATTTGAATTCTATAAATCAAATAGAAAGAATCTAAAATAGTCTAATTCTAACTAATTCTAATTTAGAATTCATTTTAATATAATGTACTATACTAATATATATATATTCATATACATATATACATATAAATATAGAAAGATTCTAGTATATAGATATATAGAAATAGAATTAAGGATATGATGATATATTATATATCAGATGAATACGTTTGTTATTAGGTTAGTGATAGAATAGGTTATTAACTCTAAATCATAAATATATATGAAAAAAGAGAAGAAAGAAAATAAATAAGAAAATAATAGAATATTCTATTCTCTTGAATTCTAATTCTATTAGATTCTATTTAGAATATTCTAAAAGTCTTATGTTTTGATTTCTATGTGAAAATAGAATAATTATGACTAATTATTCAGCAAATTTGATTGATTGATACGAGTTGATTTTCTGTTACGATGGATCGACGAAACAATAGCTAGCCCAATAGCTGCTTCAGCAGCCGCAATGGCTATAACAAAGATTGAGAAAATTTCTCCTTTTAATTGCCGACTATCAAATATATCGGAAAATGTGACGAGATTTATATTCACCGAATTCAGTATAAGCTCAAGACACATAAGTGCTCTAACCATGCTTCGGCTTGTGATCAGTCCGTAGATACCGATAGAAAATAAATAAACACTTAGAAAAAGTACATGTTCTAACATCATTGATAAATTCCTCATCTATCTCGATTCATTTCAATATGAACAAAAATTAAACCGATTCAGTTGACTAGTAGAATAGAAGAATTACAGAACAAAATAAGATATTCACAGTAGATTGAAATAAAATAGATTAAATCCATTTTCATTCTTTAATTATAAAAAAGGAAGTTCTTATTTCTTATTATATTAGATTATTGACGAGCCATAGTAATTGCACCTATCAAAGAAACTAAAAGAATTATAGAAATGAGTTCAAAAGGAAGATAAAAATCTGTGGATAAATGAATCCCAATTTGTTGAACGTTACTCATTAAGTCCTGTTCTATAATCTGATTTGATCTTGTAGTCCGAAAAATTCCGGACCATGACGTATCTGGGATAGTAGTCATTAATGAAAAAAAAAGACTTGTACAAACCAGTGAAGTGATCCTATCTCCAATGGTCCATAAATAGGAATCATTGGAATATTCTGAACCGTTCATGAACATCACAGCAAATATGATTAATACATTTATGGCTCCCACATAAATAAGGAACTGTGCGGCAGCTACAAAATAGGAATTCAATGAAATATATAATAAGGATATACAAACAAGAACCAATCCCAATGAAAAGGCAGAATCAATAGGATTGGTAAGTAATACTACTCCCAGACCTCCTAATATAAGAACTGATCCCAGAAATACTACAATAATATCATGTATTGGTCCAGGTAAATCCATTATGAAATAAAAGATAAATAAATAAGTCGAAATATTTCATGACCTTACTAAGGGTCCAGGAAAGGAACTCTTTTTTTATATGATACCTTCCTAATTGAATGAAAAAAAAGGAATATCATTAGATAGATAAAATAAAGTTATTTGGCTAATCCTACTTTATTCCAAACCAAATCTTAGTAATTGGTAATCGTTCTTGAACGGGTTTTTATTTTTTCATTTTATTTGTTGAATCCATAACTGTTTGAATTGTGTAATCTCCAATTATTGAAATGGGTAACCGACCTAAAGAAATTTGATTATAATTCAATTCGTGACGATCATAAGTGGAAAGTTCATATTCTTCAGTCATCGATAAACAGTTTGTTGGACAATACTCGACACAGTTACCGCAAAATATACAGACACCAAAATCAATACTATAATGAAGCAATTGTTTTTTCTTAATATCTTTTTCAAATTTCCAATCAACAATGGGAAGGTCTATTGGACATACGCGAACGCATACTTCACAAGCAATACATTTATCAAATTCAAAGTGGATTCGACCACGAAAACGCTCTGATGTGATTGATTTTTCATAAGGATATTGAATAGTTACAGGTAAACGATTTGTATGGGATAAGGTAATTATGAAACTTTGTCCAATGTACCTTGCGGCTCGTATTGTTTGTTTGCCATAATTCATGAACCCAGTAACCATAGGTAACATATTATAGATATCCGTGAATAAAATTTATGTTTCTTTCTCTTGGTTGAGATAAGTTATGAATATATAATATTCATTATTGTTTTCTCTTAATTTCTTATTTTTATTTATAGTTTCTAGTGAATAGTTTATAGTGAAACGAGTTGAAAAGAGGTTGTCAATAATAGATTACCTAGAGAAATAGGTAAAAGAAATTTCCATCCAAGATTTAATAATTGATCCATTCTCATCCTAGGTAAAGTCCATCTTGTTGTGATAGGAATGAACAGAAACAAATAAGCTTTAGCTAATGTAATAAAGATACTAATTGCTATTACAAAGACTCTAAACATTTTATTTATTCCAAAAAGTTCAGTAAGAGATATGTACGGAATAGAAAAATTCCACCCACCTAAGTAAAGAACTGTTACAAATAATGAAGAAACTAATAGATTTAGGTAAGAAGCAAGATAAAAGAACCCGTATTTTATACCTGAATATTCGGTTTGATAACCTGCTACTAATTCCTCTTCTGCTTCTGGTAAATCAAAGGGTAATCTTTCACATTCTGCTAGAGAAGACATTAGAAAAACTAGAAACCCTATGGGCTGACGCCACAGATTCCATCCCCCAAAACCATATTTGGACTGTGCCTCAATTATATCAACTGTACTTGAACTGTTAGATAATTATAGTCGATGATAACATCACTGCTCCCATCGCTATTCCAAAACCGTACATGAGATTTTCACCTCATACGGCTCCTCTATGGCCACAAAGAAATGTAAGGTAAGGCTGGTTCAGTATTATTGCTCTCCTTGGACCTTAGGTAAATACAATGTAAAGATAAATTGGAGGTTGGAGAGTCCTCAATTCGACCAATAAAATTCTGTCTGCTATAATAAAAAAAAGCACTTCCGAATTGATCTCATCCCTTATAATGATATGAGAATTAAAATAATCAAAATTTATCTTTGTTCAGCAATAACTTAATCCTTCAATCAAATACTCGTTATATTCATAAATATAAAGAATTGGCATTAGTTAATGAATCATGATAAGAATTCCCATATGCATATGTATGAAGAAATAAATATTTTCTTATTATTCCCGTTTTATTCTTTTTTATTCTATTATCGTATTGCATTCTATTTGTCTTGTTCCTGTTCTTCTTTTTGAAAACTAAAAAAAAGGAAAGAAAATAAAGGATTAATTCGTTCTTGATAGTCATTTATTTAATAAGCGAATAGTAGCATACTCTAGATCGGAATCGTGGGGAAGTACTGCTTGATCGTTTCTACCAACTTCAAGCCCTTATTATGATTCGTTTTATGCAAAGTTTTATGCAAAAATCCTTTTTTTTGATACCTTACATTATTTCCATTACTCATCCTTTGCGTACTTTGGTGTTCCTAACTGCCCACTTCTTTTTGATTGATCCCCAGTATAGTAATAAATACAGTTGACCTTTTGCATCCGCTTCAAGATATGACGACTAATAAAATAATCTCAATCTTGGGGTAAACAACTTATGTTTACTTCAAATTTCTTCTTGTACCTAGGGAATGAGATTTTTCTTGTTTTACTGCAAATTGAGGAGCAGTTTTGTTTCACTCATATAACTATCTGGTTTAACTCATCGAACTAAAATGTTTCATAAAAAAGATGAAGATATTTATTCAATACATTCAATTTCTTTATCTTCACTTACTTTATACTTTATAAAGTAAGTATAAAGTTTCTTTATTTCATATTCATATTTACATATTGAATTATGTTTATATTGTATTGAAATTTAAATTCATTTCTTTTCTCTTTTCTAGAAAAGAGATAAAAAAAAGTTCATGTTCCAACGAATCGCACGTAGAGATATTGCTAACACACATAGAGTTAATGGTATTTCATAACTAATCGATTGAGCTACAGCTCGTAGACCGCCTGAAAAGGAATACTTATTATTTGATCCATATCCTGACATAAGAAGACCAATGGGGACAATACTTGAAAAGGCAATCCATAAAAAAACACCTATACTGAGATCAGCTAAAACAAGGTGATATCCAAAAGGAATTACTAAATAACTTAGTAGAATTGATATAAACCCTATAGAAGGTCCGACCCTAAATAAACGAATATTACCTCTAGATGGAAGAAGATCCTCCTTCAAAAGTAGTTTGGTCCCATCCGCTAAAGCTTGAAGAATTCCTAATGGGCCGGCATATTCAGGTCCAATACGTTGTTGTATTGCTGCAGATATTTTTCTTTCTAACCACACAATGACTAATACCCCCATTGTGATTCCTAAGACAAGGGTTAAAATGGGGATAAAAATCCATATGAGTCCATAGACTTCTTTTAAGGATTCTAATCTATAAAAAGAATTAATAGTTTGTACTTCTGTCGTATCAATTATCATTTCAACGATCAACTTCTCCCATAATGATATCTATACTACCTAGTATCGTCATGATATCAGCCAATTTCATTCTTTTAACTAGCTGGGGAAGAATTTGCAAATTGATGAAACCGGGTGGACGAATTTTCCATCTCCAGGGGAAAACGCTACTATCCCCTATTAAATAAATTCCTAATTCTCCTTTTGGGGCCTCTACCCTTACATAAAGTTCTTGTTTTAACAATTCAAAATTGGGTGAAAGTTTTTTAGTAATAAATCTATATTCAAAATTATTCCATTCGGAATTCTTTGTCCTATGAAAACGCCGGTTTTCTAAATTCTCATAAGGTCCTCCAGGAATTCCTTCTAGAGCCTGTTGAATGATTTTTATGGATTCTTGCATTTCACCGATTCTTACTAAATAACGAGCTAATGTATCGCCTTCTTTTTGCCATTTGACTTCCCAATCAAATTTATTGTAACACTCATAACGATCAACTTTACGAAGATCCCATTGTATTCCAGAAGCTCGTAACATTGGTCCTGATAAACCCCAATTTATTGTCTCCTCCCCACCAATAATGCCCACTCCTTCAACTCGTTCCAAAAAAATGGGATTTCGCGTAATGAGTTTTTGATACTCAACAACTTCTGTTAAAAAATAATCACAGAAATCAAAACATTTATCTATCCAGCCATAAGGTAAATCCGCAGCTACTCCTCCAATGCGGAAATAATTATGCATCATCCGCATACCTGTGGCGGCTTCGAATAGATCATATATTAATTCCCTCTCTCTTAAAATATAGAAAAAGGGAGTCTGTGCACCGATATCGGCCATAAAAGGGCCAAGCCATAACAAATGGGAGGCTATACGGCTCAGCTCCAGCATAATAACTCTGATATAACTGGCCCTTTTAGGCACTTGAACACTTTCCAATCGTTCTGGTGCATTTACTGTTATTGCTTCTGTAAACATAGTAGCTAAATAATCCCAACGTGTTACATAAGGCAAATATTGTATAATTGTTCGGTTCTCCGCTATTTTTTCCATCCCTCTGTGTAAATAGCCCAATATAGGTTCACAGTCAATAACATCTTCACCATCCAGAGTAACGATCAGCCGAAGAACACCATGCATTGATGGGTGGTGAGGACCCATATTGACTATTATGAAATTTTTTCTTGTAGCTGGTACAGTCATATTTTTTTCCTTAATTCATTATTTCATGAATTTTTTAAAATGAAAAATAAAAAAAAAAGAATAACTGAACTAATAAAAAAATAATGAAAAAATAAAAAAGAACAAGGATAATAATAAGAAAATCAAATAAGAAATTAAAATTTAATTAACGAGTTTTTGGTTCCCGAATATTGAACTGATCCATTAATTTCTTATAACGCACTTTGTTTTTCTTTGACAAATAAGTCAATAATCGTTGACGTTTTCCCAGAATTCTTCGTAGACCCCTTTGCGATAAAAAATCTCTTTTGTGCAATTCTAAATGTGAAGTAAGTCTCCGTATCTTACTGGTGAAATGGAATACTTGAAATTCAACAGACCCACTATTTTCTTCTTTTTCTTCTTGTGTAATAACTGAGATGAATGAATTTTTTACCATAAATTAAGATTTATATCTTTCTTTTCTGTGAATTTTACCGATCAGGAAAAATAATAATATTTATTATTATTTTCATCTAGTATACATCAAAATTGGATTTCATTCATATACTACTTTGTTTTTTATTTATGTGGTTTATGTTTTGTATATTTGGATCAAATATACAAAACATATATGTATTCACGAAAGAGAACAATTTATTTTTACTTAAAAGGATTCCGCTCTTCCTAGTGAAAATATATACACTATGAAATCAGCATCATGTATTAGAATGTTACACAGTGTATATATTTCGGCTTTCATCTATCAAATATGTTACACGATATGTAGGAAATCTACTATAAATTTTTTTCATTTTTCATTGGAATTGAATTCATTCTGAATTGTGAATACATATGTATTCTTGCCATACTGAAACGACTGCTGTTATTGGTATCAAACCAATAGCGATTCATACAAGCTACATCTTCTAATCGATAATTGGGCCAAAGAAACAATTTGAATTTCATGAAATTATTACTATGTTTGTCCTTATTCAAAAATTGCCCACAGTTTCTTATTTTGTTTTCATTGCAAAATATTGGATTTCTATCCACAACATTCAAATTCCGGGAATTGAAACAAATTCGAATTCGAAATTCTCTACGACGTCTGGGAGATAGAATATTTTCAGGAACAAGTAAATCATAATGATTTTTGTCTCCACTCAAAAATATGTTGCTGCGTCCTGCAATGGATTTTTCAAACCCCCCTTTCTCAATATCTCTTTTTTTTGTGTATTTTTCCTTTGTTTGGTACCTCTTATTATCGACCAATGAAATATCCATAGTTTGATATATAATATATTTTTCGTCCCTTCGTATAGATAGACAAATTGGTTCAATAATAAATATTCCCTTTCTTATCAATTCTGCAAGAACTAGGTCCTTTTGAATTAGCATTTGATCTATATTTATTTCACCTCTTTGAATCGAAGATATAGCAATTTCATTTGGATTTATCAGTCTAAGTAGGAGACAATATATCCTGATATTTTTCATTATTTTTTTATTCAAGGGATTAGCCCATCTTAGTTGAAAAAGTAAATATTTTTTCAAAAAGAAATCTAGTTCCATTTCATTCTTGCTCTTATCTTGTTTTTTTTTTATACCCTTTTTCATTTCGAATCTTGCGTAATCTTCTTCAACAGCTTTTTTATTTTTTTGTTTTAGTAGATTCGATACAAGATTTCCTTGGACCTGTTGTTCATTTTCTTCCTGCTTGGAATTTACTAATTCAAGATCTTTTTTTTTCTTAGATGATTTCTTTGGATTTACGTTAATGTTTTTACTTTTTTCATTTCTATAAAAATGAAAAAAGAGTGATTTGATTGGGATGATCCAAGGTTGAATCTTATATACATCAAAAAGTAGCACAAATTCTGGGAAGAACCAAGTTTCTAGATTGGATATAGTATCATGATTTGATGCGGTATCATATAACCTTTCTTTATTCATTCCCATGCAATCAAAAAAGAGATTGCATGGTTTGATCTCTTGATGAATTGTAGGATAAAAAAGATCTTTTTTTTTCCTTTTTTTGAAATTATTAATTTCAGTCTTAGTATTTTTCTGAATCTTGATGCCAATATGTGCATTGGCCCAGATCTCAATATTATTTATAAAACAAAGATGGAGAATTCTACAATCAAAATATTTTCTATCCAAATTTGTATTCCTATCAATAAGATATCCTTTTTCTATATAATAATTACTAGGTATACTTACCAATACATAAAATGATTCAGGTTTCGATGTATTGAAATGATAATGATATGGAATTTCTTGGTCCCCGTTTATTTCTAATGTTGATCCAGAAATGTATAAATTAGGAAGGCTTATGTATTTATATGATAAAAGATCATATCTGTAATGTTTTTTCCATTTGTCTTTTTGACTCATAAATGAATTCGCTGCATAGTCATTTTTTTTCATGGAATCAATTAATTGGTATTTTTTATCTAAATCCAATTGGATTGATTCCTTGTTTTGAATCATACGACGTTGATTTATTCTATTTCGCCATTCTTTAGGTACTAATCGAGAACTTTTTTTTTGAGATAAATCGTATTGATAATGACCTTTTAACCAATTTTTCCATTCGTTCATTACATATGTATGAATTTTTTTATGTCTTGATTTGGAATTAAAGATTCCGTGTATCATACAATAGTCTTTGAAATTATCCTTAAAAAAAGGGGAGTTCCCTTGATATTGAAGCACAGGCCCCAATTGATACTTATTAAGTAATTGGTTTTGTGATATTTTGTAAAATACATATGCTTGGGACAGAGAAGATAAATTCCAATACTTATTGTAATTTTGATTACTATTCTCAGTATTATCAGTATTTGAAAACAATTTTTTTAGAGTCAAAACAAAATTCATTGTATTTTTATTTTTTTCATCAATTCCTTCTTGTTCTTGATTTATTTTCTTGTTGTAAATGGATTTATTAAAGATCTTTTTTGTTGATTCAAAGAAAATTTGTGCATTGATCTTAGAAATGGTAATGGTACATAGCAAAATATCTATGTATATTTTTTCAATGAATGATTTGATAAAGTAGTGTGATTTACGCATTAATCGGATATTTTTCCTTTTTAATATTTTCCAAATATGTTTCTGCGATCCCGATCTTTTATTATCATAAATTAGAACTCTTTCTTTTTTTTTCTTGTCTTTTGCAGTTCGTTCAATTTGATTCCTTATTTTGATTGTCTTATCAGAAAGATCTTTCATTCTTCTTTCTATTAGTGAATAATTGAACCAATTCATCGTTCGAATTAGAACGGACGATTCGCGAAGAATCTTATTATTTCTTTTTAAATCTTTTTTGTTTTTGTTCGGTTCATATACTTTTTCTTTCCTCAATTCAAATAAGAAAATTGTATTTGCTTTCTCCAGTTTTTTCATTATTAGCTTGATAACTCGAACTATTTTGATGACCCCTTTTGTTTTTTCTTTTCTAACTTTTAGAAAGGATTTTATTTTTTTATTGAAAAATTTTAGAACTTGTAAAAATTTATTTTTCACCTTTTTTTTTATTTTTTGGAGTTCTTTATAAATAGGTTCAAAAAAAAAAGGTCGTTTTCGAGGAGAACCAAAGGGAAGTTCCGCTTCCATTCCCCAGACTGTTAAAAAACAAAAATTTGTTTTTTTCTCTTTTTTTTTCATTAGATCTCTATGATTAGATCGTGCCTTAGATTTTCTCCAAGGTTTTAGACAGAAAGGATATAGAATCTTTATCTGAATACCGTCTATTAACCAATCTTGGGGAAATTCTGTTTCTGATAATTGAACACCATTATAGGTGCATTTAATATGCATTTCTCTATCCCATTCCTGAAAATCCTCGTCCCACTCGGTAGATTGAAAGAATAACATACGGAAAAGATTTTTGGCTATTATTAATGAAGGTAATATAATGTATTTTCTAAGAAAAGATTGGGTTACTAACATCAAACCTCTTATTACTTGAGTAAATATAAAGGTATCCCAAGCTTCTGATATTTCTATCTGTTCATTTTTATATTTTTTTTCCTCTTTCTCCTTTTTTTCTTTTGTATCTTTCTTTTCAAAATAGGAAATTTTTAATTCTGATTCTTGTTCTCTGCCCATCCAATTTTGAAAAATGAGATTCTTCATTTCGTTGATATCAAAAGACGAAAAAAAAGATGTTTTGCCTAGACGATCCAAAAAAAGCGGGGAATGTACATTTACTTGAAAGAGGTTCCAAATAACTGTTTTACGTCTTTGAGCGCGCATGGATCCTTTGATTAGATTGCGACGAAAATCCGATTGTTGTGAGTAACGTATCAAAGCCACCTCTTCCTCTTCCGTTTGATCATCATTTTTATCATTGTTACTAGTATTCTGAATACTAGAAATAGAATTGGTATTCTGATCATTATCGTTATAAATTACCACACGTTTGGCTCTTCTTGAATGAATCTCATGATCTTCTTCCTCCAATTCTTCGTTATTTTCTTCTTCCTCTTCTTCCAAATTCTCGGTTAATTTGTATGACCATCGAGAAACCTTTTTACTGACTTCTTCTATTCTAATTCCAATAGATTGATTTTTCATTGTTTTTTTATCTTTTGTATGTGTTGTAATTACATCAAATACAAATTGCAAATATTTTGCTTGACTTTCTGAATCAATTCCTTTTTCTTCTGTAGAATTCAAAAATGATTGACGGTGGAGTTCTACGGGATCATTAAGAATTAGATCATGAATCTTATTTATAAAAAAAAATTCTACTAAATCTTCTGTATCTGTATAAGTATTCATGATTGCACGTGAATCTAATTTTTTTCTCGTTCGTCTATATGGTCCGTTGAAAAAAGGATCATATGCTTTTGGCAAGCATTTTTTTCTTTTTTCATCATCGCATAATATGGTTCTTTTTTCAAGCATATCCAGACTAGGGGATCCCTCATTTTTTTCTAGAATTTGGATTCGGCTTCTCAACTCATTGTTCAAATTGCACTTTTTTTTTTCATTAGTAGAAATCCAAGAATTATAAAGATCTTCGTCATATAGTTTTTCTATTATGTACAAAGAAATTCTTCGTTCTAGCATTTCCGAAAAAGTCGATAAACTGGGCGGGTATGTAAAGGATATTGTTTGTTTCCCATCACTTGTACATGTAAAAAAAAAAAATTGTGACATTTCATTGCGTAAGGCATTTTCTAATTTATCATTTTTTATATATCGTAATGGA